CATAAGTCCCTCCCTACAACTCATGAATTAAGAATTCGCACAACGACAAGGTCTACTCGACGGGAATTAGCCGTGAATGAAATCAAACCTTTCGCAGGAATCTTTCACAAAGACTATAATCAACTAATCAGAATGGTTCATTATTAGACCTAGACCATTTTGTATTTGATTCGCCAAATACATCATTATTGTATACTCGTTCCTATGTATGGCGCAACCCAATCCCAGTTTTTCCACTTTGTAATCCCGTCAATCGAAATATCTAACTAATAATAAATTCACTCTTGACAGTGATCTATGTTGTAGATGTAAATCCTAGAGGGGAATGGGGTTGGTTGAACTTGAAAATTCATGCATTGAATGAGTAAACAATGGAATTGGATTCGGTTGGATGCGACTGAAGTACTAACTGCTAACTCCTAATTCTTTTTCAATTCCCGGAGCCATTTGGTCTCGCTCGGGGAATTTTTTTTTTTGTTTGTCAAAAATTTGACCTCTTTCACTTGTTTATGATTATGAGAATCAATCCTACTCCTTCCGGTCCTGGGGTTTCTACACTTGAAGAAAAACAACCGGGGCGTATTGCTCAAATCATTGGTCCGGTATTGGATGTATCCTTTCCCCCCGGCAAGATGCCTAATATTTACACCGCTTTGGTAGTGAAGGGTCAAGATACTGCCGGCCAGCAAATTAATGTGACTTGTGAGGTACAGCAATTATTAGGAAATAATCGAGTGAGAGCTGTAGCTATGAGTGCTACAGATGGTCTGATGAGAGGAATGGATGTGATTGACACGGGAGCTCCTCTAAGTGTTCCAGTCGGTGGATCGACTCTCGGACGAATTTTCAACGTTCTTGGAGAACCTGTTGATAATTTAGGTCCTGTAGATATTCGAAAAACATCGCCTATTCATAGATCCGCGCCTGCTTTTATAGAATTAGATACCAAATTATCTATTTTTGAAACCGGGATTAAAGTCGTGGATCTTTTAGCGCCTTATCGTCGTGGGGGAAAAATAGGACTATTCGGTGGAGCTGGAGTGGGTAAAACAGTACTCATCATGGAATTGATCAACAACATTGCCAAAGCTCACGGAGGTGTATCCGTATTTGGCGGAGTAGGCGAACGTACTCGTGAAGGGAATGACCTTTACATGGAAATGAAAGAGTCTGGAGTGATTAATGAACAAAATATTGCAGAATCAAAAGTAGCTCTAGTCTATGGGCAGATGAATGAACCGCCGGGAGCTCGTATGAGGGTTGGTTTGACTGCCCTAACCATGGCAGAATATTTCCGGGATGTTAATAAACAAAACGTCCTTCTATTTATCGACAATATTTTCCGTTTTGTACAAGCAGGATCTGAAGTATCCGCCTTATTGGGCAGAATGCCTTCTGCTGTGGGTTATCAACCTACTCTTAGTACAGAAATGGGTTCTTTGCAAGAAAGAATTACTTCTACCAAAAAGGGATCCATAACTTCTATTCAAGCAGTTTATGTCCCTGCGGACGATTTAACCGACCCCGCCCCTGCTACGACATTTGCACATTTAGATGCGACTACCGTACTCTCCAGAGGACTCGCTGCCAAAGGGATCTATCCAGCAGTAGATCCTTTAGATTCCACGTCAACTATGCTACAACCTCGGATTGTTGGTCAGGAACATTACGAAACTGCGAAAAGAGTTAAGCAAACTTCACAACGTTATAAAGAACTTCAGGACATTATAGCTATCCTTGGGTTGGACGAATTGTCGGAAGAGGATCGTTTAACTGTAGCAAGAGCACGAAAAATGGAACGTTTCTTATCACAACCCTTCTTCGTAGCAGAAGTCTTTACTGGTTCTCCAGGGAAATATGTTGGTCTAGCAGAAACAATTAAGGGGTTTCAACTGATCCTTTCCGGAGAATTAGATGGTCTTCCTGAGCAGGCCTTTTATTTGGTAGGTACCATCGATGAAGCGACCGCGAAGGCTATGAACTTAGAAGTGGAGAGCCAGAAATGACTTTTAATCTTTGTGTATTGACTCCTAATCAAATTGTTTGGGATGCAGAAGTGAAAGAAATCATTTTATCTACTAATAGTGGCCAAATTGGTGTATTACCAAATCACGCCCCTATTGCCACCGCTCTAGATATAGGTATATTGAGAATACGTCTTAACGACCAATGGGTAAAAATAGCTCTCATGGGTGGTTTCGCTAGAATAGGCAATAATGAGATCACCATTTTAGTAAATGATGCGGAAAAAGATAGTGACATTGATCCACAAGAAGCTCAGCAAACTCTTGAAATAACTGAAGCTAACTTGAGTAGAGCTGAAGGCAAGAGACAAACAATTGAGGCAAATTTAGCTGTCAAACGAGCTCGGACACGAATGGAGACTCTCGATGTTATTTCACCTCTCCTTGGGACACCCAAATAATCCCTTGGTGCCCCCAAACAATCCCTTAGTCCACCCAAATAATCCCACATTTCTCCCACGGATTTGGATTCTTCCAATTGAATCCCCGACAATGTAGGGGGAATCTGGGCCAACCCCAAAAGAACTAGAATCCGAGGATTGGGGGGAATAAATACAAAAGATGGTGGGTAGCAAAACTTATGCGATACCAGTGCCTCTGGTATCGAATAAGTTCTACCTACTATTGGATTTGAACCAATGACTCTCGCCGTATGAAAGCAATACTCTAACCACTGGGTTAAGTAGGTCATTTATCATCACAAAGAGAAACAGAAGGGACCCATCATATCGATGGATTGATTATAGACGAAATCTTATTTCTACGCAATACCAATCTTTGGCATGGCAGGAAACAGATCCGAAGCTATCATGTGGGATATTATATTCATCTTGACAAGAAATTCTTTACATACTAAAATAGGTAGCACAAGGGCTATAGCTCAGTTAGGTAGAGCACCTCGTTTACACGCGCGCCAATGTTTTTCAGGGGAGTCCATCATGCAATCAACAGAATTGATATTATGGAGAAATCTAGGTCTTACTCTATGTATTCGAGGAAACAAGAGAACAATAGCTTGACTTTTGATTCGGTCCGATTTGGGTGTCAATTTTAGGCTACAAATGGACCCCACCGTTGATTTCATAATTGATAAGGTAAATACCCAGTCCATTCAATGCTAGGCATAATTGAGTCTAAGGACCTCAAACTAATATCTTTTCGTCCTATGAACTTTAAGGTGTATAAAGTTTCATATTTGACTCTTTGAGCGGAGCGATAGAGACTTCATTTCACTTAGGTTAATCTAGGCCGGAAGCAGACCTATGTCAAGGTAACTCTTCTTTGAAACACTTTGGATCGCTTTGGATCAGCATTCAAATAATGAATCAGAGCACGTGGAGCCATTTCGTTATCTTTCTGTCAAGAAAAAGTATGGCAAACTATCTGATATTTATATCAGTTGATGAAAGAGCCCAATGCAACAAAAATGCACGTTGGGTCTTTGAAATAGTTCGAATCATTTCGATAATAAAAAGTTTGATCTGTTTTACCGAGAAAGTCTACGGTTCGAATCCGTATAGCCCTAATTTTGAATGAAAATAAATTTCAATAAAAAAAAAGACTCACAGAGGACAGCCCAGCCGCCCTTTGCCTACTTTTTCTTTTTTTTGTTCGTTTAATTAACCCGAAGTTCCTCACACAGCCCTTGTTTTGAAATATCGTGAACAATTTCTGTGGGGCGAGCCCGCCTATGATAGATCTATATTCATAGACGGAAGGTGCCCTATCTTTTGAGAGTTGCAGATTGCGTAACCGCGGGACGGGGGATAGCGAGAGTCTGGTGAGTCTACTCCGCCTGATGGATCGCCAGTGCTTCTCTTTGAAAGATCCTCAGTTCCTCGATTAAGTGAGAAATTTCTTCCGTTTTTAAGTGGATCTTGCTCTCAAGCTCCGCTTGAAATCGTGACAATTCATCTGAGGAGAGTTGCTCCTTAGATGTTTCATACCTCTTAAGCAAGTCCTTTTGCCATTCTAGGCAAAGTGCCCGATTTTCGCTTAACCGGGCATATTTGTCATAGAGTTTCGCACTTAGTCTCATAGCTCGAATTCTCGACTCCTCCGTACTTGACTCCTCCAGTTCAACGCTTCTAAAATTAGGTCCCGATTGAGTTTCTTTTCTCTGTTAGTCTGCTGGTCTTCCAGAAATTGAGAATCGATCCGAGGATCCGAATTTGACTCCTCCTGTTCAACACTTCCAAAATTAGGTACAGATTGAGTTTCTCTGTCAATCTTCTCTTTCAGTACAGCGGAATGACCCTTTGTGAGAACCATGCCGCGAGACCACCTAATAGTTGGGCGTTTTGCCCATTTTTCGGCCATTTTTCCAGTTCCTTCGTCAAGTATGAAACACTCGCGGTCGTTTTTGTTATCTTAGTTTGGGCCGGACTTATTAAGCCGAGCCCTCTCATAGAATCGATCCCTTTCATAGCCCCAAGGATAAGGGCCAAATGTAAGATTCCTTGGCACAGATTCGTCATTCTTTGATCCTCCTTTTGGATTTTGTATTAGTCATTCTCCTATTTGATTCTCCTTCTTTGTAGACTTCCGATACATACATAATTCCTAAGTTCGACCCTATTTGTTTGTACAAAAAGGAATCAAACCATAATACCCACAGAGGAGAGGACAGCCCAGCCTCTCTTTGCCTACTTTTTCAGTCTTTTTTTGTTCGTTTAATTAACCTGAAGTTTCTCACACAGCCCTTTTTTTGAAATATCGTGAACAATCTCGGTGGGTTGAGCACCCCTTTCGAGGAAATATAGAATAGAGGGAACATTTGAATAGGTTTGCTTCTGTTTCGGATCGTAAAAACCCACTTTCCCGAGATCTCGTCCTTCTCTTCGGGATTGAACATCAATTGCAACGATTCGATAGATGGCTCATTGGGATAGATAGAGATGAACAATGCCCCCCCTAGAAACGTATAGGAGGTTTTATCCTCGTACGGCTCGAGAAAGAATGATTTGAATTGTATAGTTTATAGTTCCAAATTGATCTCTAATATTTTCAAATTCATTACATTCATTACTATGCTTTGATTCGTTTTTTCTTCCGTCCTGAAAAAGAAAAATCATCCGTACTCATAACTCAAGTTGTCTAATTCTCAAAGAGCTAAAAGGAAAATCCTTAGACGTAGCCATTTCATTTATTGAGCTGTCTCTCACCTATTTTGTTTGTCTCGTTTAGAATCCATTTTGTAATGGTTGAGACAATTAAAAAATGGTGTTTTCTTGTTCCGGGATCCTTTATCTTTGCTTTGAATCATTGGGTTTAGACATTACTTCGATGATTTTTAATCGTTTCAAAATGGCAGCAACGTACCTTTTGCGATTTCTTTCTAGAGAAGAATCATACGAACGGTGGATTCCCGTGTGCTAGACTTATGATCGAAATCCAAATCGTTTTCTCAATTCCAACAAAATCTCCTTGAAACTTTTGTTGAATTCGGATGTTTTCGATTGATTTCTTTCTATATTGAAGATATACTTACGAAGTTTTTACCATTTATTGATTGACACTAACCCTAGACCCTTTTCCCTGAGAAATGAAAAACACTTTTCGTTCTGCTCGAGCTCCATGAGATACTATTTACAACCTAGCAAAAAAGGGTTGATCTAGTGGAACAGAACAAACTATGTCGAGCCAAGAAACATTTTTATTCCGATAAAAAATGGTGGATGTAAGGGTCCACACACGATCATGTCCTTCAAGTCGCACGTTGCTTTCTCCCACATCGTTTTAAACGAAGTTTTACCATAACATACCTCTTGTTTCAAACTCGTATGGAATTGATTCAATATGGAATCATGAATAATCATTGGCTCATATAGGCCCATAGCCCTTGTATACTTTAGACTTTTTTATATGTATTTTATGTGTATAGGTACGCATTTCGATGAGACCACTTAAAAAAAAAAGTGAAGCAGAAGATTCTAAAAACGAGTTTCGAATCGGACTGCTCTGGGACGGAAGGATTCGAACCTTCGAGTACCGGGACCAAAACCCGTTGCCTTACCGCTTGGCCACGCCCCATTTAGGCTTTTATTTCATACTAAGAAACAATAATATTGTTATTGGGTATTCGTCAATTTCCGCTCAAATCTCTGTGAAATAGATTCGATTATTGCTAGGATTTAACACGTGTAGTTGTAGAATCCAACAGAATTTATTGATCATTACATATAATTCAATTAAGATAATGTATCAAAGTATTATTCCTTCTACTCTCGTTTGAGCAGGGAAGGCTTTTTGATTGGGTGATTCAAAGAAAAATAAACATTTTTGGTGTACCTTAATTACTTTATTTTTTTCCTTCTATCATATCACTCAATCAAAATACAATTAAAGAAGGAAATGTTTGTTATGCTGAATATCTTTAGTTTGATCTGTATCTGTCTTAATTCTGCCCTTCATTCAATTAGTTTTGTTTTCGCTAAATTGCCCGAGGCTTACGCTTTTTTGAATCCAATCGTAGATGTTATGCCAGTCATACCTGTTCTCTTTTTGCTCTTAGCCTTTGTTTGGCAAGCTGCTGTAAGTTTTCGATGATATTTTTACGACTGTCTTACCAACATTCCTAGTTTTTTAGGAGAAAAAAGATTCTAATAATTGATAAGCTACGACAAGTCTTATATTAGGAACCCTCGATTCACACATAGAAATTTTGGGATCGCCTATTCCTCATTTTTACCTTCTACTTCCAGGGGCCAAGGACCCTACTAGTATTAATTAGGGTCCCCTACAATTATAATATATATTGTATATAGAGGGAGCTGGGGCATGAAAGAGAATTTTGGTGAAAGAATCTTATTACAAATGCATTTCTGAAACTGACCTTCTTTTGTAGAAAGCACTTCATTTCTTGGTGTCAAACAAAATAGGATATGCGGTCTAAAAATGGATAATCTATTCTCCCTTTTTCCAAAAATGATCTTGGAGATTTTGTAATGCTTACTCTCAAACTCTTCGTTTACACAGTAGTGATATTCTTTGTTTCTCTCTTCATCTTTGGATTCCTATCTAATGATCCAGGACGTAATCCTGGGCGTGAAGAATAAAAAAGGCGGTTTTTTTTCCTTGCTCAATTTCCCAATTTTGTTATGATTTTCGCTATTCTAGACAGTGAACTATGCTAAAATCAGAGAAAATAGTTCGGATTTTTAATTTTTATTTGAAAAGGAAAATCTCAAGTCATCAGAGGAGACGGAAAGAGAGGGATTCGAACCCTCGGTACGAATAAGTCGTACAACAGATTAGCAATCCGCCGCTTTCGTCCACTCAGCCATCTCTCCCACTTGAAAAAGGAGAATTACCCTGGTATGATTATGCATTAAATCAAAAAAGTCTTTCTTTATTTTTTATTTAATGATTTCATTTAATCTTTCGTTTTGATTCTATACTATAGAGACTCATTAGATCCTAATTTCGATAGAGATTTATTTGATTAGTAATTTCATTCGAATTCCATTTCAATACC